TCTGGCAAACGAAGATCTATTTCTAACCCCTCAGGAACTACTAATCAAGCGAGACCCAAATTCTTTAGGTTGGAGTGTTCTGGGAAAAGGGGGGGTGGGATTCCTAATTCTTCAGAACGTAATCGAATCATAACGGGTCTTTGTAATCTCAGATATATGGCCATTCTCGACGAGAATTCTGATTTATTGGCAAAGCGGCGAAGAGATAGATTCATCATCCCACTCCAAGCGATTCAAGAACGCGAGAACGAACTAACACCCTCTTTGGGGATCTCAATTGAAATACCGATCAATGGGATTTTCCGTAAAAACAGTATTCTTGCATATTTTGATGATCCGCAATATAGAAGAAAGCACTCGGGAATTACTAAATATGAAACAATCGAAATGCAGTCAATCGTCAAAAAAGAGGATTTCATTGAGTATGGGGGAGTCACGGAATTAAAGCCAAAAGACCCAATAAAAGTCGATCGATTTTTTTTTATTCCCGAGGAAGTGCATCTCTTACCCGAATCTTCTTCGATACTGGTACGAAACAATAGTATTATTGGAGGAGATACACCAATCACTTTAAAGACAAGAAGCCGAGTAGGCGGGTTAGTCCGAGTGGAGAAAAAAAAAAAAAGAATTGAACTTAGAATCTTTTCTGGAGATATCCATTTTCCTGGAAAGACAGCAAAGATCTCCCAACATAGTGGCGTTTTGATACCACCAAGAACAGGAAAGAGAAATTCCAAAGAAGACAAAAAATGGCTCTATATCCAACGGCTCACACTTACCAAGAGAAACTATTTTGTTTTAGTTCGACCTGTAATCACATATGAAATAACGGATGGGATAAATTTAGTAAGACTTTTACCCCCGGATATACTGCAAGAAAGGGATAATGTACAACTTCAAATTGTCAATTATATCTTTTATGGAAACGGCACGCTAATTCGGGCAAGTTCGGAGACAGGTATTCAATTAGTTCGGACTTGTTTAGTATTGAATTGGGACCAAGACAAAAAAAGTTCTTCTAGCGACGAGGCCCGTGCTTCCTTTGTTGAAATAAGGACAAATGGTTTGATTCAAGATTTTCTAAGAATCGACTTAGCAAAATCGCCTATTTCGTATACTATCAAAAGGAATGATCTATCGGGTTCAGGGTTGATCTCCGAGAGTGAATCAGATCGCACCGGGATCAACCCCTTTTCTTCCATTTATTCCTATTCCAGAGCAAGGATTCGAGAATCCCTTACCCAACATCAAGGAACTATCCATACGTTGTTGAATCAAAATAAGGAATGCCAATCTTTGATAATTTTGTCAGCATCCAATTGTTCTTGTTCGCAACTAGGTCCATTCAACGATGTAAAGTCTCCCGATGTGATAAAAGAATTCAGTCACAAGGACCCCCTAATTTCAACTAGGAAATTGTTGGGTCCTTTAGGAACAGGTCTTCAAATTGCGAATTTTTATTCATTTTCACATTTAATAACTTCTAATCAGATCTTGGTAACTAACTATTTCCAACTTGACAATTTGAAACCGACTTTTCAAGTACTTCAATATTTTTTAATGGATGAAAATGGGAAAATTGTGAAGCCCGATCCGTGCAAGAACATCATTTTGAATCCATTTGATTTAAATTGGGATTTTTTGCATTACACTTGTTGTGAAAAGTCATCTACAATCATTAGTCTTGGGCAGTTTATTTGTGAAAATGTACGGATAGCCAAAAAAGGACCGCATCTAAAATCGGGTCAAGTTCTAATTGTTCAAGTTGACTCTGTAATAATACGATCAGCTAAGCCCTTTTTGGCTACCCCAGGGGCAACTGTGCGTGGTCATTATGGGAAAATGCTTTCTAAAGGAGATACATTAGTTACATTTATCTATGAAAAATCAAGATCTGGTGATATAACGCAAGGTCTTCCAAAAGTGGAACAGGTGTTAGAAGTGCGTTCAATTGCTTCAATATCAATGAATCTCAAAAAGAGGGTGGAGGGTTGGAACAAATGTATAATAAGAATTCTTGGAATTCCTTGGGGATTCTTGATTGGTGCTGAGCTAACTATAGTGCAAAGTCGTATCTCTTTAGTTAATAAGATCCAAAAGGTTTATCGATCCCAGGGCGTGCAGATACATAATAGGCATATCGAAATTATTGTCCGTCAAATAACCTCCAAAGTGTTGGTTTCAGAAGACGGACTGTCTAATGTTTTTTTACCCGGAGAACTCGTTGGATTGTTGCGAGCGGAACGAATGGGACGCGCTTTGGAAGAAGCGATCTGTTACCGAGCTGTCTTATTGGGAATAACCAGAGCGTCTCTGAATACTCAAAGTTTCATATCTGAAGCGAGTTTTCAGGAAACTGCTCGAGTTTTAGCAAAAGCGGCTCTCCGGGGTCGTATCGATTGGTTGAAAGGCCTGAAAGAGAACGTTGTTCTGGGGGGAATGATACCGGTTGGTACTGGATTCAAAGGCAAAGGATTAGTGCACCCTCCAAGGCAACATAAGCATCTTCCCTTGGAAATAAAAGAGAAGAATCTATTCGAGGGGGAAATGAGAGATATTTTATTTCACCACAAAACCTTATTTGATTCTTTCCTTTCAAAGAATTTCCACGATACATCAGAACAATCATTTCTAGTATTTAATGATTCCTAAGAGCAGATTCACCCTTTTGATTTTAAAAGGATCTATATTTGGATTTGATCCAGTCATTTGAGTAATCAAAATAATAATGAATAGAAAAGAAGAATGGCTTGGCCCTGTCTTTCGGGCCAATCTCTGGTAGAAGGGAAGGTTCCATCGGAACAATTTTTTTTTCAGGGTACCTCGTCTCTTTTTGTTTTTTGAAAAAAAAAAACAAAAAGAGGGAGGAGTGTGGGGAGAAATGACAAGAAGATATTGGAACATAAATTTGGAAGAGATGATGGAAGCGGGAGTTCATTTTGGCCATGATATTCGAAAATGGAATCCTAAAATGGCACCTTATATCTCTGCAAAGCGTAAAGGTAGGCATATTACAAATCTTATTAAAACTGCTCGTTTTTTATCAGAAACTTGTGATTTGGTTTTTGATGCAGCCAGTAGGAAAAAACAATTCTTAATTGTTGGCACTAAAAAAAAAGCAGCTGATTCAGTATTACGGGCTGCAATAAGGGCTCGGTGTCATTATGTTAATAAAAAATGGCTCAGCGGGATGTTAACGAATTGGTCGACTACAGAAACGAGACTTCAGAAGTTTAGAGACTTGAGAACCAAACAAAAAACAGGAAGGTTGGATCGTCTTCCGAAACGAGATGCGGCCATCTTGAAAAGACAATTATCTCACTTGCAAAGATATCTTGGCGGGATTAAATATATGACAGACTTACCCGATATTGTAATCGTTGTTGATCAGCACGAAGAATATACGGCCCTTCGGGAATGTATCACTTTAGGAATTCCAACAATTTGTTTAATCGATACAAATTGCGACCCCAATCTCGCAGATATTTCGATTCCAGCGAATGATGATTCTATCTCTTCCCTCCGATTTATTCTTAACAAATTAGTATTCGCAATTCGTGAGGGCCGTTCTGAGTCTCTAAGAAATCCGTAATTAATAAGAAGAAAAAGAACTTATGTCGTTTCGGAACCCTCATAGATTTATCGAATCGCTTACTATTTCTGAATCTCAAAAACGAGATAAAAAGAACTGGGCTATAGAGTGTGATTAGTTGGTATTCCAAATATACGATTCAAGTAGTTAAGTCAAGAAAAAAATGGTTGAATCAAAATAATTTCGTTTAAAGTTTTCTTTTTGTCAGAGAGCAATATGAATCTTTTATCAGGTTCCACCAACATACTAAAAGGGTTATACGAGCTATCCGGTGTGGAAGTAGGCCAACATTTCTATTGGAAAATCGGGGGTTTCCAAGTTCACGGCCAAGTACTGATTACTTCGTGGGTTGTAATTGCTATCTTATTAGGTTCCGCTGCGCTAGCTGTTCGGAAACCACAAACCATTCCGACCGGCGTTCAGAATTTCTTCGAATATGTCCTTGAATTCATTCGAGATGTGAGTCAAACTCAAATTGGAGAAGAATACGGTCCTTGGGTTCCTTTTATTGGAACTATGTTTCTCTTTATTTTTGTTTCTAATTGGTCGGGCGCTCTTTTACCTTGGAAAATCATACAATTACCTCAGGGGGAGTTAGCCGCACCCACGAATGATATAAATACTACGGTTGCTTTGGCTTTACTCACGTCAGTGGCATATTTCTATGCGGGTCTTACTAAAAAAGGGTTAGCTTATTTCGGGAAATATATTCAACCAACTCCAATCCTTTTACCTATTAACATCTTAGAAGATTTCACAAAGCCCTTATCACTTAGTTTTCGCCTGTTTGGAAATATATTAGCTGATGAATTAGTAGTTGTTGTTCTTGTTTCGTTAGTACCTTTAGTGGTTCCTATCCCTGTCATGTTCCTTGGATTATTTACAAGTGGTATCCAAGCTCTTATTTTTGCAACTTTAGCCGCGGCTTATATAGGTGAATCCATGGAGGGCCACCATTGACTAGTTTTCGAAAGAGTCTTTTTTTAGCTTCGACGAAGGCAATATAGGCGCGGCTCAAACTAATCGACTTCGAAAAAACAATATCTATACCTACACTATATACGATTTAGAGTAATAGCAAAAAGATTAGGCTATTGAACAGAGAATTGTAAAAAAAAGGAAAGAGATCGAAAAGATTTTTTGCCAAAAATTCGCCTTTGGTCCACTTATATCGATATCTCCCTTCAATGAATATTTTTTCTATGGGTTGACCAATCCCAATCGTCAACTAGAATGATTTCCTTTTCAATTGATTTGATTCAATGAGGGGCCAAAAAATTTTTCATAAATACTAAATGTAATGAACTTTGATCAATCACTTTTTACGCAATGAGTCTGTACTAATCAATTTGTCCTTTTTGATTGTATCCATGCAGGATCATGATAAAGAGCGGGAAAGAAGAATTTA